TCCCGTTGAGTTCTTAATAATTAGAATATTTTTTTATAAGTTCATTGACGAAGTTCTATTTACTCAACAAATTTTCCCCTCCTCTTTTGTTTGTCCACCACTTTTATAGTATACGTAATTATTAATTATTGTAATAGAATTTATAATATAATAATTAATAAAATACGCAATAACTCCAAAAAACGTTCTGATACATCTGTAAAAAACAGAAACTAACACTAGGAATGTTTGACGAACAGTATAAAGAATCATTATTATTTCGACACAAGAAAAGGATTTTTCACACCCCTTTTCTTGTGTCGAAGACTAGGAAGACGAATAAACCCTCCCAGAAATACTTGCTCCCTTCATTTATATTTATCCGTTCTATTTCCCGTTTACTTTTGGATAGGATCTAGCCAAAGTGAAATGTATTAGAATGAAATGCATTTTTTACATTTCAATCTGATAATAGCAACATAGCCCCAATTTTGAAAAAAAAAAAAAAAGAAGGGGTCAAGTCAAATAGTCTTTCTATATACTATGTCTAGGAATGTCGTACAAGGAATTCCCGGCATCTCATAGAAAAAGAGTCTAAAAGAACAAAATTCTTTTTCTAATTTCATTTTTTATATAGATAGTTGCTAATGCTTTTTACAAACTTGATGTCGATAAATACGCCAGTCTAGAAATTCATTTCGGACAATTGAACCTTTTCGAACTGTTTCTTTTTAAGAACCAAAAAGATTTGTGCCAAAATCACAGATGCGAAGAAGAACAAAAGACCTTGTACACGTAATGGATCTTGAAGTACTATTTCTGCATCTCCCTGACCAAATCCGCCCACATTAGGATTACTTGTCAACGGTTGATCCAATTTGATAGATTCACCTTCTGAAACAAGAAGTTCTGGCCCCGGAGGGATAATATCAACCACTTGACGTCCATCGGATGCATCCGCTATGGTTATTTCGTATCCCCCCTTTTCTTTTCGTAGGATTTTGCTTACTATACCTGATGCTGTAGCATTATAAACTGTATTGTTACTCTTGCTCCCATCAGGATAAATTTGGCCCCTTCCTCTGTTTCCGCCTACGTATATAGGATATTTTAAGAAGTGAATGTCTTTCTTAGTAGCGGGGTCGGGGGAAAGAATAGGAAAGGTGATTTCACTATATTTCTGACCAGGAACAGGGCCTATGACAAGAATATTTTTTTGGTTGGGGCGATAACTCTGAAAAGACAGATTGCCCATCTTTTCTTTTATCTCGGGGGAAATACGATCGGGAGGGGCTAATTCAAAACCCTCTGGTAAAATAAGAACAGCCCCTACATTCAAACCCCCCTTTTTACCATTAGCAAGAACTTGTTTCAGTTGCATATCATAGGGAATTCGAACAACTGCTTCAAATACAGTATCGGGAAGTACCGCTTGCGGAACCTCAATATCCACTGGTTTATTAGCTAAATGGCAATTGGCGCATACAATACGTCCAGTGGCTTCTCGTGGATTTTCATAACCCTGCTGTGCAAAAATGGGATATGCATTTGAAATGGATGTACGAGTTATGATATATATCATGAGCGATATGGAAATAGATCGAGTAATCTGTTCCTTTATCCAAGAAAAAGTATTTCTAGTTTGCATGGTCCAACCATTGATCCCGAAAATTTCTACAATAAATTGGGGTAGGTCACTAATGGAGTTTCCTATCCACGATTCTGTTATTTACTGGAATAATAATAATTTGACTGGATTAATTATAGGAATATAGGATGAATCTCCGGGATGGGTAGAAATATAAAGTTTTTTTCAATGCTTTGCTTATGTACAACTGCAAAGTAATAAGAAACATTATAATTAGATTAGGTAGATAATTTTTCAGTCATTCATTGAATGATAAATCACTACAAGTGACGGAGATACGCGATTTAAATAACGGAAAATCCAATATTTTAAAATTGTATCTAGAATGACTGGAAAAGTGGAAACAAGGCCAGATATAATTTGATCATTATGAACAAATCCAAAATCCTTGTAGACAAAGCCAATCAGCAGTTCCCAACCATGGGGCGAATGAAATCCGATACATAAATCAGTTAATAAAAGAAGAGAAAAAGCTTTTATTGTGTCACTTAAGTTATATAGGAATTCCTGAGCCCAAGAGTTAAGAATAACAAGTTCTTTATTACCCAAAATAGAATAACCACTTAGAATAATGAAACAGATTATATTTGTCGAGAAGTGCAAAATCGTATGAATACGACCCTCATTGTGTATCTTGATTAATTGGATTGTTTCTTTGTGAATTCCTATACGAAGGTTTTGTAGATGTGTCTCCGAGTATTCCTTGATCATTTCCTCTAAGAGGAGGAGTTCCTTTAATTCTTTGAATTTTTCTAGAATACTATTTTCTTCAATATCATTCAAAAAAGTTTCGGATTGCCTAGTATTCCACCAATTTGTAATCCATGATTCCAGACTTTTTTGAAATGAGAGCGAAATCCACCAAGGCAAAAATACTATAGATGCAAGATAGAAAAGAGGAGTTAATGCTTTCTTTTTTGCCATTTTTTCATCTGTGAATTGTTAATGAATCTTATTCGTCGACTTTATGTAATCTAATATTTCTCTCACGCATCAGTTCTATTACAAGTTATCGAATCTATGAATCTATTCACTCTTTTTTATTATTATTTTTTTTTTTAATTGTTCCATATATGTCTGCTTTGACTCGAATGGATGTTCTGAAGAAATTTCAATTAAGTTATGTTATAGAAAAAGAGGATTCTTGCGTTTTTGCCCTCCTGCTGAGAAAGCATGCATTTGTCAGCTCATTTCTTAAAATACTTCAATTGGTACACGCAAGAAATAGGCCAATTCAGCAGCTTTTTGTTCCATTTCCCGTGGAGTAAAATTCTCATCAGTACGAGTCAATGGAATGGCTCCCTGGCCTTTGATATCCATATAAAGGACACGACGCGCATAAATACCCTCTTTAACTTCTACTCTGACGGACTGAATATCTTTTATAAGAAATCGGAGGAAGACCCGACGATTTTTTCCAGGAAATCCCCAACGAAAAATACACACTATTCCGTCTTTTCTATCAAATCGATCATAACCACTACCTACATTCCACGAAATTGTGCACCACAAATAAGAGCTAATAAAAAGACCCGCGATCCCATAGAAAGACATCACAATTCCTTGTGGAAAAAAAACGATTTCCTGAGACGGAAATAAAGATATCAAATTTCTACCAAGATAACTCGAGGTTCCAACCAACAAGAATCCTAATGAACCTAAAAAAAGGATAACAGCCCAGCAGAAATTACTTGTTTTTCGAGCCCCTGTTATAGGTTCTATCCATATATGTTCTGATCGACAACTCATACTTGATCCAGTTGCTTTTTTTTGGAATTGAGAGAATACCCCAAATGAATTTTACTTTAGTCCTTTTGTTTCCGAAGTAACTCGCATCAACTAGCACTAGTTTGATGTGAACCTTTAGGAGTAATTCATTAAATTGGTTAGATCTAAACTAATAACATACCCTTCGTATGATCTCACTAAAGATAGCCACATGCATATAGATAGACCAACTTTACAATTCAGCCGTCCGCCAATTCGGGTCTATTTGAAAATAGCTAGAATATAGCATTTTGGGAGATTTTCGTCGGAAGACGCTTATACCATATTTTGCTAAAAGGATATCTGTGTTATGATACAAGCGTCAGTTTAAAAATGAGATTTTGTGCCCTCGGCTCTAAACAATCTTGTTTTTTTGAACATGAAGAAATAAAGAAGCCATTGCGATTGCCGGAAATACTAGGCCTACTAAAGGGACCAAAACAGAGGGAAAGTTAAGAGTTGTCATAGAATGGGTACCTCGCTTTACTATTTGTACCTGTTATTATAATTTAGATTTTATATTTATAGAATATAAAGATATTATATATAAAGATATCTTATATCTTATTATAAGTATAATTTGATAATTCTAAATTGGAATTATTATTACTTAATATCTCTCTAATCTATTCTAATTCTAAATGAGTATATAATGTAGTTTTTCATCCCTCTACATGAAAGATTTGAAAGGATATGGATGAGATATTATTTGATTCATTTTTTTCTCTTGTCTTCAAATTGAATTTACTAAGCAAAAAGTTTCTTAAAAATGAATTAGATTCTATTTATTTAGTTTTATATATTAAAGGGTTTGTTAGAATCCCATCCAGCAGGGATTCTTAGTCAAAATAGGATTATCGTAAGGTATAGAAAGATAAAATTCTATTATTCCGATAAACTAATTACTTGTTTGCTCAAAATAATTCAACTGCATGTTCTAATTTTGATTCAAAGGAAAGAAAGTGTGGAGTTGAAATAACTCACTCAGAACGCTTTTTAAAGGATTACGTGGTACGATTAGATCGAATAAGCCCTTCTGGAATAAATACTCAGCCGCTTGTGAACCTTCGGGTACTGTTTTATTTAATGTTTGTTCAATTACTCTTTTACCCGCAAAGGCAATGTAGGCATGGGGTTCGGCAATAATGATATCCCCCAACATACCAAAACTAGCTGTCACCCCGCCGGTAGTAGGAGATGTAAGGATTGGTACATAGAATAACTTTTTATTTGATTGATAATCATATAAAGCAGCAGATATTTTAGCCATTTGCATCAAGCTCAAACTTCCTTCTTGCATGCGTGCCCCTCCGGAAGCACACACTATAATAAGAGGTAGAAATTCTTTAGTGGCGTATTCAATCAAACGGGTAATTTTCTCCCCAACTACGGATCCCATACTACCCCCCATAAACTGAAAATCCATAACCCCAATTGCTACGTTAATACCGTTTAATTGCCCTATACCTGTTTGAATAGCCTCGGTTAATCCTGTCTTTCTTTGATAAGAATCGATACGATTTTTATAAGGCTCCTCCTCCGAATGAAATTGAATGGGATCCAGAGAGACCATGTCTTCATCCATAGGCTCCCAAGTACCCGAATC